CAGGTAAAAGAGTAATTGAACAAACATTGAATAAGATAGTACCTGAAGGTTCACAAGCGGCTGAATATTTATTCCATAAGGGCTTATTCGATCCAATCGTACCACGTAATCCTTTAAAGGGTGTTCTGAGTGAGTTATTTAAGCTTCACGCTTTTTTTCCTTTGAATTAAAATTCACTTAGTAAGTTAAGTGGAGCCTTAAGTCAAATTATTTTTATTTTATTTAGTTACATTTTTGTATTTGTAGCGAACAATTAGGTAGTTTATCGGAATCAAAGTAAAAATTCTAAAGAAGACTTTCTTTTTTCTTTGGTGACATAATCATAATATTTAATTGTAAATTGTAGAAAGAATCGTGCGGATAATTCTTTTTTTTTCTACCGATATTCCTGATTATTAATTAGGAAACCTCTAGCAACAAGATAAAAAAAAAATGGTTCCTTCTTCAAAATTCAAATTGGGCAAGGCAAATAAAATAAACCGAAGGTCATCTTTCCTTCTTGCTTTGTATGTATAGTATATATAATTCAAATATAGAAAAGATAGATATAGAGTATCTTTTCTTTCTACTATATCTTCCGAGAATCTCTATTTTTACTAAGAATCCTGTTGTTGGATTGAATTCTAACGAATCCTTCGTGAATTTGTAAGAAACTCTTTCTTTTTTATTTCTTAAATAAAATCAAAATTCGAATTCAATTCGAATTTGAAGACAAGAATAGAATAGATTATCATACGTATATTTCTATATTTCATGTAGAAAGATAAAGAAGAATAAGTCTCATTTATTTAATTATCCATTCCTTACACTTATTATTTAATATATATAGTCACTTCGATATACTCAATATAATTATATACGAATTATAATTATTCTAAGGTATCTTTCTAACAATAACAGGTACAAATATTAAATCGAGGTACCCATTCTATGATAATTTTTAACAACTTACCCTCTTTCTTTGTGCCTTTAGTGGGCCTAGTATTTCCGGCAATTGCAATGGCTTCTTTATCTCTTCATGTTCAAAAAAACAAGATTTTTTAGATTCGATAGGTGCAAATCTTATCTATTTTTTTTCAAGACTTAGATATAGATAACACAGATATCTATTTAGTAGAATATGGCAGTTTCCTCCGAACATAGCTTTTATGTATGCGTAAATATATAGGTAAATAAATTATAGCAATTTTCAAATAGATCGGAATCGAGGTGGATGTAGGAAATGGAAAGTCAATGTATCTATATGTGGATATCTATAGGAGATCATATAAAAGGGATATTCTTATTTTAGACCTAACCAATTTGATCTAACCAATTTGATCTAACCAATTAGATGAATTACTCCTAAAGGCTTACATTCGAATGACACTAGTTGATGAGAGTTACTTCGGAAACAAAAAAACGAAAGTCAAATTCATTTGGACTATTTTCTCAATTCCAATAAAATGCAACTGGATCTAGTATGAGTTGTCGATCAGAACATATATGGATAGAACTTATAGTGGGGTCTCGAAAAATAAGTAATTTCTGCTGGGCCTTTATCCTTTTTTTAGGTTCACTAGGATTCGTATTAGTTGGATCTTCCAGTTATCTCGGTAAGAATTTGATATCTTTAGTTCCGTCTCAACAAATTCTTTTTTTTCCACAAGGGATCGTGATGTCTTTCTACGGTATCGCAGGTCTCTTTATTAGTTCCTATTTGTGGTGCACAATCTCGTGGAATGTAGGTAGTGGCTATGATCGATTCGATAGAAAAGAAGGAATAGTGTGTATTTTTCGTTGGGGATTTCCTGGACAAAATCGTCGCATCTTTCTACGATTTCGTATGAAAGATATTCAGTCCATCCGAATCGAAGTTAAAGAGGGTATTTCTGCTCGTCGTGTCCTTTATATGGAAATCAAAGGACAGGGGGCCGTTCCCTTGACGCGTACTGATGAGAATTTGACTCCGCGTGAAATTGAGCAAAAAGCCGCCGAATTGGCCTATTTCTTGCGCGTACCGATTGAAGTATTTTGAAATGAACTTGAACTGAAGAAGAAATTCTTTCCCAGCGGCAGGGAAAAAATTCAAGAATTCTCTGTTCTTTCTTCAGCATAGCATAGCTTAATAAAATTTTTTCAGAACGTTCATTCGAGCCAAAGTATACGTATATGGAACATCCATAAAACGAAATTTTTTTTGTATGCATAAAAAAGAATTTATGCGTATGGAAATCCACTCAACTCAATTTACTAAAAAACAAGTAAAAGTAACAAATCGAAATAAAATAATAGATTCATCTCGTATATCAAAACATTTCGGAATAAAGGATTTCTCTTTTTATTTTCAATATGAATTGATAGGTTAGATACAAATAGATCATATCTTGGAAATTCTCTCTCCTTTCTTTTGTCAATCGACTTTTCTTTTTTTTTTATCTTTTCTTTTGTTTTTCTTAATGATCAAAGTCAAAAGATTGCTTGGATCTCTTATAAGGATAACTTTTCTGTCTTGTTTTGCCACTCATTTTTGATCATTACATTAGGTTTTGAATTTATGATCGGTAGATCACAATATTCTTAATAAATCTCTCTCCATTTTTCCTGGACTAGAACTGTGGGGTAGCCGGCCATTTTTTTTTTCGAAAGATTTTCTTTTTTGATAGAAAAGACAAAGGGAGTTCTTTTGGCTTAAAATCCGAATAATATTCATTACTTGCTTGAAATAATATTCATTACTTGCTATTCATTACTTGCTTGAATTGGTTCTTTCAAGCATTTATCGAAAAGGGCTTCGAATTTGATCAATTCAATTGAGGTATCTGGAAACAAGATTTTTTCTTATTTCTTCATTTGAAACGGGCTCTTATTCTATTTCTGTATTCTTTCTAAATTCAAGGACTAACTACTGAATCACAAATAAAAAACAGGGAATAGATTCATAGGTCCGATGCCCTGTAATAGAACTTAGGGTTAATAGAAATAGTAGATCACATAGATTCAACAAATGAGGTGGATTCATTAACAATTCAAAGATGAAAAAATGGTAAAAAAGAAAGCATTTCTTCCTCTTCTATATCTTACATCTATAGTATTTTTGCCCTGGTGGATCTCTCTCTCATTTAATAAAAGTCTTGAATTTTGGATTACTAATCGGTGGAATACTAGGCAATCCGAAACTTTTTTGACTGATATTCAAGAAAAGAGTATTCTAGAAAAATTCATCGAATTGGAAGAACTCTTACTCTTGGACGAAATGATAAAAGAATACCCGGAAACACATCTACAAACACTTCGTATAGGAATCCACAAAGAAACGATCCAATTGATCAAGATGCACAATGAGGATCATATCCATATGATTTTGCACTTATCGACAAATATAACCTCTTTCATTATTTTAAGTGGTTATTCTATTCTGGGTAATGAAGAACTTGCTATTCTTAACTCTTGGGTTCAAGAATTCCTATATAACTTAAGTGACACAATAAAAGCTTTTTCTATTCTTTTATTAACTGATTTATGTATCGGATTCCATTCGCCCCATGGTTGGGAACTAATGATTGGCTATGTCTACAAAGATTTTGGATTTGCTCACAACGATCAAATTATATCGGGTCTTGTTTCTACTTTTCCAGTCATTCTGGATACAATTTTTAAATATTGGATCTTCCGTTATTTAAATCGTATATCTCCATCACTTGTAGTGATTTATCATTCAATGAATGACTGATCTAACTAGAATATTTGTTACTTTGTAACATAAGGTACATAAGCAAAGCATTTCCATTTTAAGACGTACTTACTCTTTCTACCCTACAGGGATTTCTCCTACTCCTTATATTCCAGTAAAATGATTTCAATAAAGTAAATAGCAGAATTGTGGATAGGGAACTATACAAGCGACCTACCTAATTTTATTGTAGAAATTTTCGGGATCAATGATTGGACCATGCAAACTAAAAACACCTTTTCTTGGATAAAGAAAGAGATTATTCGATCTATTTCCGTATCGCTGATGATATATATCATAGCTCGGACATCCATTTCAAATGCATATCCCATTTTTGCACAGCAGGGTTATGAAAATCCACGAGAAGCGACCGGACGTATTGTATGTGCCAATTGCCATTTAGCTAATAAGCCCGTGGATATTGAGGTTCCGCAAGCGGTACTTCCTGATACTGTATTTGAAGCAGTTGTTCGAATTCCTTATGATATGCAAGTTAAACAAGTTCTTGCTAATGGTAAAAGGGGAGGTTTGAATGTGGGGGCTGTTCTTATTTTACCTGAGGGATTTGAATTAGCGCCTCCCGATCGTATTTCGCCCGAGATGAAAGAAAAGATAGGCAATCTGTCTTTTCAGAGCTATCGCCCCAATAAAAAAAATATTCTTGTGATAGGTCCTGTTTCTGGTCAGAAATATAGTGAAGTCACCTTTCCTATTCTTTCCCCGGACCCCGCTACTAATAAAGATGTTCACTTCTTAAAATATCCCATATATGTAGGCGGGAACAGAGGAAGGGGTCAGATTTATCCCGATGGGAGCAAGAGTAACAATACAGTTTATAATGCTACAGCGGCTGGTGTAGTAAGTAAAATCATACGAAAAGAAAAAGGGGGGTACGAAATAACCATATCGGATGCGTCAGATGAACGTCAAGTGGTTGATATTATTCCACCAGGGCCAGAACTTCTTGTTTCCGAAGGCGAATCTATCAAACTTGATCAGCCATTAACGAGTAATCCTAATGTGGGTGGATTTGGTCAAGGAGATGCGGAAATAGTACTTCAAGATCCATTCCGTGTCCAAGGCCTTTTGTTCTTCTTGGCATCTGTTATTTTGGCACAAATATTTTTGGTTCTTAAGAAGAAACAGTTTGAGAAGGTTCAATTGTCCGAAATGAATTTCTAGATTCGCGGATTTCCAATATCAAATTCGTAAAAAGAATCAAATTTTTGTTTTGACAATTCAATTATATTATGTATGATTAAAAATTATGAAAAGCTTTTTGCTTGTT